TAACCTTTCGAGCACACCCAATATATATTAGAACCCCTTTTACTTGCAGGAGTACATCTTGGATCTGTCAATTATGTTATGGCCGGAGTCCTACTCATGGTGACCTGGTCGAGTTGGGAGAAGCCGTAGGCATTATTGCGGGTCAATCAATTGGGGAACCGGGGACTCAACTAACATTAAGAACTTTTCATACCGGCGGAGTATTCACAGGTGGTACTGCCGAACATGTACGAGCTCCCTCTAATGGAAAAATCAAATTTGATGAGGATTTGGTTCATCCCACACGTACCCGTCATGGGCATCCTGCTTTTCTATGTTTTATAGACTTGTATGTAACTATTGAGAGTCGAGATATTCTACATAATGTGAATATTCCAACAAAAAGTTTGATTTTAGTTCAAAATGATCAATATGTAGAATCAGAACAAGTGATTGCCGAGATTCGTGCCGGAACGTCCACTTTTCATTTTAAAGAAAGGGTTCAAAAACATATTTATTCTGAGTCAGAAGGAGAAATGCACTGGAGTACTGATGGCTATCATGCGCCCGAATATCCATATAGTAATGTTCATCTATTACCAAAAACAAGTCATTTATGGATATTAGCAGGAGGTCTATGCAGATCCAATATAGTGTCTTTTTCACTCCACAAGGATCAAGATCAAATGAATGCTAATTCTTTTTCTCTCGAAGAAAGATATATCTTTGATCTCTCACTGACTAATGATCAAGTAAGACATAAATTGTTGGATACCTTTGGTAAAAAAGATAGGGAAATTCTTGACTATTCAAAACCTTATCGAATCATATCCAAGGGTCATTGGAATCTCATAGAGCCTTCTACTTCTATTCGTCAAGAGAATTCCTTGGCTAAAAAGCGAAGAAATAGATTCGTGATTCCCTTACAATATGATCAAGAACAAGAAAAGAAACTAAAACCCTGTTTTGGTATTTCGATTAAAATACCTATAAATGGTATTTTACGTAGAAATAGTATTCTTGCTTATTTTGATGATCCGCGATACAGAAGAAGCAGCTCGGGAATTACTAAATATGGGATTGTCGAAGTAGATTCAATCGTAAAAAAAGAGGATTTTATTGAGTATCGAGGAGCAAAAGAATTGAGTCCGAAATACCAAATGCAAATGAAAGTAGATCGCTTTTTTTTCATTCCCGAGGAAGTGCATATCTTACCCGGATCTTCGCCCATAATGGTCCGGAACAATAGTATCATTGGAGTAGATACACGACTTGCTTTAAATATGAATACAAGAAGTCGAGTAGGTGGATTAGTCCGAGTGGAGAGAAAAAAAAAAAGTATGGAACTGAAAATCTTTTCTGGAGATATTCATTTTTCTGGAGAGGTGGATAAAATATCTAGGCACAGTGGCGTTTTGATACCACCAGGAATGGAAAAAAAGAATTCTAAAGGATCAAAAAAATTGAAAAATTGGATCTATGTCCAACGAATTACACCTACCAAAAAAAAGTATTTTGTTTTGGTTCGGCCCGTAGTCACATATGAAATAGCTGATGGGATAAATTTAGCAACACTTTTCTCTCAGGATCTCTTGCAGGAAAAGGATAATGTACAACTTCGAATTGTCAATTATATACTTTATGGAAATGGCAAGTCAATTCGAGGAATTTCTCACACAAGTATTCAATTAGTTCGGGCTTGCTTAGTATTGACTTGGGACCAAGAACAAGAAAAAAAGAGTTCTATAGAAGAAGAGGTTCATGCTTCTTTTGTTGAAATAAGGGCAAATGATCTGCTTCGTGATTTCATCCGAATTGAGTTAGTAAAATCCACTATTTCGTATACCGAAAAAAGGTATGATACGGCAGGTTCAGGATTGATTTCCAATAATGAATTAGATCGTGCCGATAGAAATCCTTTTGATTCCAAGGCGAAGATTCAATTATTTCCCCAACATCAGGAAACTCTTGGTACGTTGTTGAATCGAAATAAGGAATGCCAATCTTTCATAATTTTGTCATCATCCAATTGTTTTCGAATCGGCCCCTTCAATACTTCGAGATATAATAATGCGACAAAAGAATCGGATCCCCTGACTCCAATTAGGGATTTTTTGGGTCCTTTAGGTACTATTGTGCCTAAAATAGTAAATTTTCGTTCATCTTACTATTTAAGAACTTATAATCAAGTCTTTTTAAAGAAATATTTTTTACTTGAAAAATCTCAACAGACTTTCCAAGTGCTTCAAGTACTTCCATTTCAATACTGTTTCCTAGATGAAAATAGTAGTATTTATAATCCCGATCCATGCAGTAACATCATTTGGAATTCATTCCATTTGAATTGGTGTTTTCTCCATCACGATTCTTGTGAAGAGGCATGGACAATAATTAGCCTTGGACAATTCCTTTGTGAAAATGTATGTCTATTGAAATACGGATCACGCATAAAAAAATCTGGTCAAATTTTCATTGTTCATGTTGACTCTTTAGTTATAAGATCAGCTAAGCCCTATTTGGTCACTCCAGGAGCAACTGTCCATGGCCATTATGGGGAAACCTTTTATGAAGGAGATACATTAATTACATTTATATATGAAAAATCGAGATCTGGTGACATAACGCAAGGTCTTCCAAAAGTGGAACAAATCTTAGAAGTTCGTTCAATTGATTCAATATCGATGAACCTCGAAAGAAGAGTTGAAGGTTGGGACGACCGTATCCGAAGGATTCTTGGGATCCCCTGGGGATTCTTTATTGGAGCTGAACTAACCATAGCCCAAAGTCGTATCTCTTTGGTTAATAAGATCCAAAAGGTTTATCGATCCCAGGGGGTACAGATCCATAATAGACATATAGAGATTATTGTACGTCAAGTAACATCAAGAGTTTTGGTTTCAGAAGATGGAATGTCTAATGTTTTTTTACCTGGGGAATTTATTGGATTGTTGCGAGCAGAGCGAGCAGGGCGTGTTTTGGACGAAGCGATCTGTTATCGGGCAATCTTATTGGGAATAACGAAGTCATCTCTGAATACTCAAAGTTTCATATCCGAAGCGAGTTTTCAAGAAACTGCTCGAGTTTTAGCAAAAGCTGCTCTACGAGGTCGTATTGATTGGTTGAAAGGCCTGAAAGAGAACGTTGTTCTGGGGGGGATTATACCGGTTGGTACCGGATTCAAAAAATTAGTACATCGTTCAAAGCAAGACAAAAACATTCATTTGAAAATCAAAAGGAAGAATCTATTCGAGTTGAAAATGGGAGATATTTTATTACACCATAGAGAATTATTTTGTTCTTGTGCCCCAAACACTTTCCATGAGAAATCAGACCAATCATTTACGTAATGTAATTTACTAATTCCTAACAAGAGGTTCATTCTTTTTACTTTAACTCTCTGGTCCGATTATGGATTTCGTAATCAATCAATGAAATAAAAAAGAAAGAATGAGATTCATGGTTTGGGTCGTAGATTAATGGTCAATCCTGGTAGAAGGTTCCGTCGGAACAATTATTTATTTCACAAGGTACTTAATCTCTTTGAAAAAAAGAATAAAAAGAGAAAGTGTGGGAAAATGGGAAGACGATATTGGAACATCAATTTGGAAGAAATGATGGAAGCAGGAGTTCATTTTGGTCATGGTACTAATAAATGGAATCCTAGAATGGCTCCTTACATCTCTGCAAAGCGTAAAGGTATTCATATTACAAATCTTACTATAACTGCTCGTTTTTTATCAGAAGCCTGCGATTTAGTTTTTGATGCAGCAAGTAGGGGAAAAAAATTCTTAATCGTTGGCACCAAAAAGAAAGCAGCGGATTTAGTAGCATCAGCAGCAATAAGGGCTCGATGTCATTATGTTAATAAAAAATGGCTTGGTGGTATGTTAACGAATTGGTCTACTACAGAAACAAGACTTCAGAAGTTCAGGGACTTAAGAGCAGAACAAAAGATGGGGAAACTCAATCGTCTCCCCAAAGGAGATGCAGCAATGTTGAAGAGAAAGTTATCTACCTTGCAAACATATCTGGGTGGGATCAAATATATGACGGGATTGCCCGATATTGTAATTATCGTTGATCAGCAAGAAGAATATACGGTTCTTCGAGAATGTGTCATTTTGGGTATTCCGACGATTTGTTTAATCGATACAAATTGTGACCCAGATCTTGCAGATATTTCTATTCCGGCCAACGATGATGCTATAGCTTCGATTCGATTGATTCTTACCAAATTAGTATCTGCAATTTGTGAGGGCCGTTCTAGTTATCTAAGAAATGGTTGATTATCTTATCATTAATCTTATCATTAAGAAGAAGAAAGAAGAAGATTAGTTTGTTTTTGGTGAACTCTCTTTAATTGTTACTATTTTGGTTTGCATCTTTTGGAGTTTGAACTATGTTTTGAATATTGAATAATATTTAAGATTGAAAACATAAAATGATTGGTATTTTTTTTTATGTGATTTCCGAAATATACGATTCATAACTTAAATTCATGAATGAACATAGATGAATTGAGAAAGAGATGGTTGAATCAAAATAATTACTTTTTTGAATCTGTTAGAGGACAATATGAATGTTATACCATGTTCCATTCAAACACTCAAAGGGTTATACGATATATCAGGTGTAGAAGTAGGCCAACATTTATATTGGCAAATAGGAGGTTTACAAATTCATGCCCAAGTACTTATCACTTCTTGGGTTGTAATTGCTATCTTATTAGGTTCAGTCATCATAGCTGTTCGGAATCCACAAACCATTCCGACCGACGGTCAGAATTTCTTCGAATATGTCCTTGAATTTATTCAAGACTTGAGCAAAACTCAGATTGGAGAGGGGTATGGTCCTTGGGTTCCATTTATAGGAACGATGTTCCTATTTATTTTTGTTTCTAACTGGTCAGGTGCTCTTTTACCTTGGAAAATCATAAAGTTACCTCATGGAGAGTTAGCTGCGCCCACGAATGATATAAATACTACTGTTGCTTTAGCTTTACCTACGTCAGTGGCATATTTCTATGCGGGTCTTAGCAAAAAAGGATTGGGATATTTCGGGAAATACATTCAACCAACTCCAATACTTTTACCAATTAATATTCTAGAAGATTTCACAAAACCTTTATCTCTTAGTTTTCGACTTTTCGGGAATATATTGGCTGATGAATTAGTGGTTGTTGTTCTTGTTTCTTTAGTGCCTTCAGTAGTTCCTATACCTGTCATGTTTCTTGGATTATTTACAAGTGGTATTCAAGCTCTTATTTTTGCAACTTTGGCTGCGGCTTATATAGGTGAATCCATGGAGGGTCATCATTGACTAACTTTCGAAATAGTCTTTTTTGAAGTTTATCCCAATTCAAGCAATGCGGGGGTTCAATATAATCCACTACTGGGTTGGATAAGAAAATGCAAATAGCTACATGTATGTATATATGAAGAAAGATAGATGATATTGCAGAATTTGGAATAGAAAGAAGGGTTGGGGATCCTACTACATATATGTATATGTAATGCCTATGAGTCTAAATCCTTGTGTATGTTTCGAAGAATGGTTCCAGAATACGATTTAATAGAAGAAAGAGTGCAGGTGATTTACGTTATGGAAGAAGAAAAGTATATGTTATTTACTAGTGAAATAGCAATTACCCCTATCTCTTTTTTTCTAGCCCACTGCATTTAGATGGATTCCCATATCAGTCCTTTTTCTATTTTGTCTGTTATTGTGAATTGAATGAAAGAGAAAGAATAGAATATCTTATAAACAAGGAAACGCAATGACTAAAACCGTATACATATCTATTACATAAGGTAGAAAGGAAAAACGGTATATCGAAGTAGTTCTGACAATTCAGTAATATTATGAATTCCATTTGGAGCTTTTAGCTACTTCGACCCGATAGATTTTAGTGATAAAGATCAAAAAATAAAAAATAAGTGTAGTAAAGTAAATAGTAAAAGTAGAAAAAGAAGTAGATTAAGTACTAATTCATTGGTTGGTTGTATCATTAACCATTTCTTTTTTTGGTGCGAGGAGCTTACCATGAATCCACTTATTTCTGCTGCTTCCGTTATTGCTGCTGGATTGGCTGTAGGGCTTGCTTCTATCGGACCTGGGGTTGGTCAAGGTACTGCTGCGGGCCAAGCCGTAGAAGGTATTGCGAGACAACCAGAAGCAGAGGGTAAAATACGAGGTACTTTATTGCTTAGTCTGGCTTTTATGGAAGCTTTAACAATTTATGGACTGGTCGTGGCATTAGCTCTTTTATTTGCAAATCCTTTTGTTTAATGTTTCATTTCATCTTAGAAGAAAAACATAACCATAACTAAGAAATTTGAGAATTCTCAAATTCCATTAAGAATAATAAGCGGAGTGATACAAAAAGAACTCTGTTCTTTGTTAGTCCTATCTATAAAGGGAGAGCATATGAAAAATCTAATTGATTCTTTTGTTTCCGTGGGGCACTGGTCATCCGCTGGGAGTTTCGAGTTTAATACCGATATTTTAGCAACAAATCCAATAAATCTAAGCGTAGTGCTGGGTGTATTGATCTTTTTTGGAAAGGGAGTGTGTGCGAGTTGTTTATTTCAAGAATAGGTTGGATTTCACCGACTGCACTTTCTTTCTATTTATGTATTCTTTTTTATAGCAGAACTAGGAACAAAGGGTGCACAATCTCGACGAATTACTTCTGAATTGGATTTCATTCAGAAATCATATGTAAGAACCATAGCATTTCGTGACTAATTGGTAAATGAACTTTGATTCTCTTCTCTATCAACTGAGGTCTTTTACATGGTTAAAGATCAATTGTTTGAAGTCCAGGCACAGCATAGCATGGTACTCTTTCTACCGCTAGGTTAGTACCAAAAAGGTTTAAAAATGATAAAAATAAAAAAGAAATAATTGGGAATTTATTCGATGTAGAACACTCATATGGATAAAATTATTTGAACCATTAACTGGAAAAATGGGTATCTTCCCTCCTCCACTGCCGAATCGACGACCTATTTATTGTATTTATATAAAATATTTGTATAAAAAAGAGAATTCTTTGGATGAAAAAAATCGAAATCTCATTCTAATAATAATGAGAATGAAGTAATGAAGTTCAGAATTCTATTCAATTCTATTTCTATTCTAATAGTATAATAGAATTCTTTTTTCTTTAAAATATCTTTTTTTTGAAAGAAATAAGTTCTAAATAAAGAACAAATAAAGAAACAACTTTGCTGACAATTTTTTATTTTTTGTCTGGTCTGAAGAGTCCTCCTAAGATTCTGATGTTAGATCAGTTTCGATAGCTTTGAATACGAACAGAAAAGAGAGGATAGGCTCATTCCATTCAAAGATATGGGAATGCCCATCAATCAAAGAAAAGATAAAAGAAACAATTGAGCGTGAGAGCCAAATGAATCGAAAGATTCATGTTTGGTTCGGGAAGAGATATTATAGTTGTGAAATGAATGGAAAGATAATCTACTTTCATTAAATGATTTATTAGATAAGCGAAAACAGAGG